TTGTGTCCTTAGGGTTCTTTCGAGAGTTCTTTTCGAAAGATTAGATTAGCCTTGTCGTTGCTTATGTCTCGGATTGGAACAAATTACTATAATTCGTCCGCGCCTGCGGATCAGTCGACAGTTTTCACAAATTTTACGAACGGAGGCTCTTATTTTCATATTTTTCATTCCTTACCTTAACCTTAATTACGTATTTATTCTTGGAAGAAAATAAGTTTTCTTGAAATTTTCAATCTGGAATTCTATACTCCCGAAAAGAATTTTGAAAGGTAAAAAACCATCTAATCGATCGAATCCTTATTGCGAATTCTATAAATTATACGCCCTCTAGTTGAATCATAACGACTTACTTCAATTTTCACTCTATCTCCTGGTAGGATCCGTATAAAACTACGCCGTATCCTTCCTGAAACATAACCAAGAATTAAGTCTTCATTATCTAAACGAACCCGGAACATACCATTGGGAAGTGATTCAGTAATTAAACCTTCATGAACCCACTTTTGTTCTTTCATTCCAGGTAAAACCTCCTTGACGTATCAACTAATGGAGGAAGAGTGATATTAGACAACCCGTCCTTTGGATTTTTTGTTTTTTCACAAAAGAGAAGTTTCGGATCTAATTGGGATATTAGAAGGATTACCATATATAACACAAAATCTCTCCTCCGATTCGTTCTCGGCGAGCCTCTCGGTCTGTCATTATACCTTGAGAAGTAGAAAGGATTACAATCCCCATCCCACCTAAAATTCTAGGAATGCCTTGGTAGTTAGAATAGATTCGTAGACCAAGTCGACTTATCCGTTTTAAATTTAAAACCGTTCTATATCGCCCTTGAATATTTCGTCTATGTTTCAGGGTTAAAACCAAAAAAAAATTGTTCTTTTCTCGATGTTTCCTCACGTTTTGTATAAAACCTTCTTGTAAAAGTATTTTAACAATGTTTTCAGTAATATTAGTAGATACTATTCGAACAGTTCCTTTTCTATTTATGTCAGCATTTCGTATAGAAGTTATTATATCGGCAATAGTGTCTATACCCATGATGAACTAAAATTTGTGGTTTCTCACAAGTTGGATATAATAAACATGTTCTTTATTTGTTTTAAGGAAAGGTATATACGTGAGATACAATCTACTAAAAAATAAATTAATCTATTTCATTCAAGTAAACTTAATTCTAACTTCTTACAGTACCTAATATTTTATAATACTTCGGGGGCTAATGAAACTATTTTAGTAAAATTTAACTGTCTCAATTCTCGTGCAATCGCGCCAAAAATTCTCGTTCCTTTAGGGTTTCCTTCTTGATCAATTACAACTGCAGCATTGTCATCATATCGTATTATCATACCGTTATCACGTTTGAGTTCTTTACAAGTACGTACAATTACAGCTCTGATCACTTCGGATCTTTCTAGAGGCATATTTGGTACTGCTTCTTTGATCACAGCAACAATAATGTCACCAATATGAGCATATCGACGATTACTAGCTCCTATGATTCGAATACACATCAATTTTCGCGCCCCGCTGTTGTCCGCTACATTCAAAAGGGTCTGGGGTTGAATCATATCATTTTTTAATCTATTTTTAAAATGCAAACTGGGCGCAGAAAAAAAAAAGAAATATTTTTTGTCCAAAAAAAGAAAGTCGCAATTATTTTTTGTTAGTACAAAGAAAGGAAAGACTTCTTGCCATTCAGTTGACATTGTTATTGGGAAAGAATAAATTGAGTTCGTATAGGCATTTTTGATGCTGCTATTTGAATAGCTTTTCTGGCTACATTTTCTGCTACTCCCCCCATTTCATAAAGTATTCTACCCGGTTTAACGACAGCTACCCAATATTCGGGAGATCCTTTACCCGATCCCATACGTGTTTCTGCGGGTCTTACTGTAACGGGTTTGTCTGGAAATATACGTACCCATATTTTTCCACCACGACGTACATTTCGTGTCATTGCTCGTCTCCCCGCTTCTATTTGTCTAGATGTGATCCAAGTAGGTTCAAGTGCCTGAAGAGCATATCTACCGAAGCAAATACTATTACCTCTAGAAGATATCCCCTTCATTCTTCCTCGATGTTGTTTACGGAATCTGGTTCTTTTGGGGTTATAGTTGATGGTTGTTTCGCAATTCCATCTCTACTACAGAACTGGACATGAGAGTTTCTTCTCATCCAGCTCCTCGCGAATCAAAAGAAAAGATTGACAAATAGTTAATTAAATTCAGATATATGTATGTAAGTAATGAAGAATATACTAAATATACTAAATAATATAATAATACACTGAATCCGTAGGATTCTTGAATATTTTAGCTAGTTTATTTAAAAAGTATTTTCTACACTTTATATATAGTATAGTCTTAAGGAATTTCTATTTAGTTTACTTTCTTTTTATTGTATTATCATATCGGCGGTCCTAAAATCGAACAATCCAATAAAATTCAACTTTCGCGGGCGAATATTTACTCTTTCAATACTTTTTGAGTTGTTG